TTTGTTTGATCCCTATTTTTTTTTCTTCTTCATTACTTTTTTTTTCTTCTTCATTACAGATTTATTATCGGTATCGTTTCTTACATCTTTCCGAGTAGGCGCGAATTCTCCCAATTTGTGACCTATCATAGAATCTGATATATAAATAGGGAAATGCTCCTTTCCATTATGAACACCGATTGTATGGCCAACCATTGGGGGTATAATGGTAGATGCCCGAGACCAAGTGATTATTATTTTTTTCTCCTCCCCCATTTTGATTTTTTGAATTTTTTCCGATAAATGCTTAGCTACAAATCTTTTTTTTGCTACGAATCTTTTTTTTGCTACGAATCTTTTTTTTGCTACGAATCTTTTTTTTTGACGTATCACAGCTGATTACTCCTTTTTTTTACATGTTAAAGATTGGCATTCTATGTCCAATATCTCGATCTAAGTATGGAGGTCAGAATAAATACAATAATGATGAATGGAAAAAAGAGGAAATCCTTTAGCTAGATAAGGGGCGGATGTAGCCAAGTGGATCAAGGCAGTGGATTGTGGATCCACCATGCGCGGGTTCAATTCCCGTCGTTCGCCCATCACATTATTTCGAATTCCAAATATTCGATTTGGAATATTTCTATTTACGGCGACGAAGAATCAAAATATCACTATATTTTTTCCTTTTCCTACTTCTTCTTCCAAGCGCAGGATAACCCCAAGGAGTTGTGGGTTTTTTTCTACCAATTGGGGCTCTTCCTTCACCGCCCCCGTGGGGATGGTCTACAGGGTTCATAACTACTCCTCTTACTACAGGACGCTTACCTAGCCAACACTTAGATCCAGCTCTACCCAAACTCTTTCGGTTCACCCCAACATTACCCACTTGTCCGACTGTTGCTAAGCAGTTTTGGGATATCAAACGAACCTCCCCAGATGGTAATCTTAATGTGGCCGATTTGCCCTCTTTTGCAATCAGTTTCGCTACAGCACCTGCTGCTCTAGCTAATTGTCCACCCTTTCCATGTGTGAATTCTATGTTATGTATGGCCGTGCCTAAAGGTATATCGGTTGAAGTAGATTCTTCTTTTTTATCAATAAAAACCCCTTCCCAAACTGTACAAGCTTCTTCCAAAGCATACGGCTTTCTAGATGTATATGATGATATATAAAAAAATAGATCTTTTCATCGTATAATGAAGTATCACATGAGTGGATATATAGGAATCCAAATCTGCCGAATCATTCATGTTATGATCTTCTACATCCTAGGTCTCTCCGTTCCGTCATCTGGCTTATGTTCTTCATGTAGCATTCAGACCGAATGACTCTATGAAATTACGTCGATACTTCCACATATTACGGGTAACGTAGGAGACATCTCTTCGGGGGATCTTCATTGCCACTGCTTAGCTTTCAATTCGCCTCTGACCATCAAATGAAATGTGAATAACGCGTCCTCCTCTCTTTGAAACAAGGGGCGCTTCCGGTTCTGTGCGTGCTTCAAACAATTTTCTCCATATTACCATATCTCTAGAGTCAATAATCTTATATTAGGAACTACTGAACTCAATCACTTGCTGCCGTTACTCAACAGTTTTCTGTTGAGGTCTATCCCATAGAGGTGCTCCAATTGGATCAGTGATCGATTTCTAGGTTTCGTCGTAAACCTAATTGGTTACTTCCAATTACGTAAATCAATAGTTCAAACCGCACTCAAAGGTAGGGCATTCCCCATTGATATAGGAACTTCTGTACCAGAAACAATGGTATCTCCAATTATAGCCCCTCTGGGATGTAAAATATATCTCTTCTCACCATCCCCATAGTGTATAAGACAAATGTATGTATTTCGATTAGGGTCGTATTCTATGGTTACGATTCTACCAGATATGTCTTTTTTATTCCGTCGAAAATCGATTTTACGGTATAGACGCTTATGACCTCCCCCTCTATGTTTTACGGTAATGATTCCTCTGGCATTACGACCTTTACTACAACGATGCCGTCCATAGATCAAATTATTTCGTGGATTGGATTTCACTTGACTGTCTACGGCTCCATTGCGTGTGCTCGGGCTAGAAGTTTTGTATAAATGTATCGCCGTGTTATTAAGTATTTTTCTTTAAGTTCTTTTCTCTAGAATCTCTAGAAGAGGTGGAATAGAATGACCCGGTGGAAGCGTAATGATTATACGTCTGTAATGCATTGTATGTCCTGTAATAGGTACCATTCTTCTACCCTTTCGGGATAGTCGATGACTATTCATAGCTATTACCTTAACACCAAAGAAGAGTTCGACCCAATACTTGATTTCTGTCTTAGTTGATCCTGATTCGACATTAGAAGTATATTGATTCTTCCCCAATAACCGAAGACTTTTTCCTGTAACTACTGCATATTTGATTCCATCCATAAATCCATTTTCTTCCCTATGAGTTCCAGTATCGATCAGAATTCTAGTTCTTACTCTTCCTATGTTATGGTATGAATATACCATACCAATTCGGTATGTATGATCCCATTGATACAGAGCCAATTCCGATAGACTTATTGAACGTTCCCATTAGCGTGCATCCAGTAGGAATTGAACCTACGAATTTGCCAATTATGAGTTGGGCGCTTTAACCATTCAGCCATGGATGCTTAATATAAGAGGTATTATCATAATCTAAAAGAGGTATGATCATAATCTCCACATTGGATCAAGAACGGGGTTAGAGGGATCAAAAACAGCTAATTCGTATAAAGCCATCGAACCGGCCCAACCAGCAACTAGAGCTGTGTGCATTATATGAACAGAAAGCAATCGACCGGGATCATTCAATACGACAGTATGAACACGATACCAAGGCAAACCCATGGAAATACCCCTTTATCAAAGAGAAATAGAAACTATGTCACTTTATTTTATCGCATTAAACTAAGAAGACTATATACTGTGTACCTAAACTTTTTTTCAGTAGATTCTGTATCAGAAAGGCTTAATATTTATTTCATTCCATTGAAAATAACGGAACAACTCTGTTCGTAAGAACAAAGAGAAGCAGATCTATTCTATACCCGATAAGTACCAATACGCAACGGGAAGATTGGTTTCATTATTGGGGAATAAATGAATGGATACTTGTTTATCATTCGAATGATCAATCCCTTCGTTACAATTTTTTCTTTATTCATTCTGTCTTACTCTATAAAATAAACCTTCCAATCTATGTATCAAATAGAAGAGAAAGGAATGAAGACAAGAAATCATGGATTTTCACGTTTCCTTATTCAAGTGAAGTATATGAATTTTTTGATTGAATTTTATGGGTATAGGAATTCCAAGAGTACCGTCCTGGAACCGAAAAGCCGACTTGGCTTGACATATAGTGCGACTTGTCAAACATATTGGGTCATATGGGATTTACCCGTTCTCTTCCTCGATCGAGATATCCTCTGTTTCACCGAAGAAATATTGTATTGAATAAACCATCAATCATTCGGGGCGCGAAGTCAAATTGCAATATAAGATTTCAATATAAGATAATAGAAAGAATATATAAATCAAACCTAATTTCATTTTCATGTAGAGATTATTTCATGTGTATAGATATACAATCTATGATTGAAATCAAAAAACTATAAATGAATCAAAACCTATTTTGGTTGGATCTTAAATGAATGAAGAAATCGAATTTTAGAGATAAGGAATAAAGTATGGATAAATCGAATTCGGACAGATCTTTTTCTCGGAGTCGATAATGCAGAATGATTTATTATCAGGAGTCAATAAAATGGAACACAATGACTCAATTGAAAGAATCCTTATCTATCTATAGAGATAGATATGAACTATAGAATATGAACTATTATCGGTTGAACCAATGACTATTCATGATTCCATATAGAATCAATTCTATACCGCTTGAAAATACCATTAGAAGAATGTTATGGTAAAACTTCGTTTGAAACAATCGGTATTAACAAATTATTTTCAATAATTAAAATACAATAAACAATAATCAAAATACAAAAAAGGAGAAAATTCAAATATGGGAAAAAAAAAGAAACATCAAAGACATGATTGGATACCTGACTGGATCTTGGAATGGAGAGAGATATTCAGAGAGATCAAGAATTCTCACTCTTTCACACACATTTTTTTCGACCAAGAACGTTTTATGAAATTCTTTGACTCCCGAATTTGGAGTATCCTACTTTCACACAATTCCCAGGGTGAAAGAAGCAATCGATATTTAACCAGCAAAGGTTTAATAATTCGAGATTCCAGGATCAAGGGTATCAAGAGTGTAGTAAACCGTGTCCACGGTGTCGTAAAAAATGTACTAAAGGGTGGGGTACTGCTTGTAGTAGCGGTCTGTATATCTCGTATCCACAATCGAAATATAGTCGAAAGAAAAAATATCTATTTGAGGGGGCTTCTTCCTATACCTATGAATTCGATTGGATCCAGGGAAGAATCTTTTTGTTCTTCCAATATTCATAGGTTGGTTGTTTCGCTCCTGTATCCTCCAAAAGGGAAAACCTTTTCTGGGAGTTGTTTCATGGATGGAGAAGAAATTACTTGGGTTCTCCCAAGAAAGAAAGAGTGTATCATGCGGAGTTCACGGTGGTGGAGGAACCAGATCGGAAAAAAGAGGGATTTGACTTGTAATGAAACCGTAGCTGGAATTGAGATCTCATTCAAAGAGAATAATAGCAAACATCTGGGATTTCTTTTGTTATGGCATATAGATGATCCGATGGTTAGTTGGGGGAAGAATCAGCACGAATCGGATTTTTGGTTAGACAATGTGTGGTTGGGAAACAAGGATCGGTTTGTTAGGAAAGTACGGAATATCTTGTCCAATATTCAATATGATTCGACAAGATCGAATTTCATTCAAGTAAAGGATTCGAGCCAATTGAAAGGATCTTCTGATCAATCCATAGATCATTTCGATTCCATTAGAAATGAGGATACGGAACGAACAGAGATAGAATCAGATCGATTCCCGAAATGCCTTTTTGGATCTTCCTCAAAGTCCCGGCTATCCGCGGAAGGTGAAAAGCAGATGAATAATCATCTGCTTCCGGAAGAAATCGAAGAATTTCTTGGGAATTCTACAAGATCAATTCATTCTTTTTTCTCTGACAGATGGTCAGAACTTTATCTGGGTTCGAATCCTACTGATAGGTACCTAAAAGAGAAAATTTTTTGTAATAGAAAACAGAGTTTTTCTTTTGTCCCTTTCAGGCGGCGATCGGAACATAAAGAACTGGTTGATCTATTCAAGATAATTCCGTATTTACAAAAAACCATCTCAATTCATCCTATTTCCCCGGGAGGTGATATGGAGAAATCGAATGCAGAAGATAGATTTGCAGAAATGGTAAATCTATTCATTCTATCAATAACCGAGCCGAATCTGGTGTATCATAGGAGATTTTCCTTTTCTATTGATTCCTACAGGTTGGATCAAAAAAAATTCTTGAATGAGATATTCGACAGAAATGTATCGAATCGATTCTTTTTAATGAATAGATCCGATCGCAACTTCGAATATGGAATTCAAAAGGATTCAATTGGAAAAGATACTCTGAATCATAGAACTATAATAAAATCTACGATCAATCAACATTTATCAAATTGGACAAAGAGTCAGAAGAAATGGTTCGACCCTCTTATTTGTCGAACCCAGAGATCCAGGAATTGGTATCCTGATGCATATAGCAAATGGTCCAATGAGTTCCAGAATCTCCAGGAAGATCTCCTGGGATATTTCTCTTCTAAACAGGAGAAGCTTCAAGTAGTCTTCGATCAATTACGATTCTATATCAATGAATTTTTGAGTTATTGGTATTCGATTGATTGGTCCGAGGCTTACGACATATACGATTTAAATAAGTCAGTTCGTTTCTTTTTGCCCATGGCACGTCCCTTTTTTTACAAGTCACTTGCCTTTTTTGCCAAGTTTTTGTACTTGTTATATTCCCGATTCTCTGTGCATATCGGGAATATCGCCATTCATAGTTCCGAGATGTACATTTATGAATTGAAAGATCCGATCCACGATAAGTCGTTAGAACCACTAGGTGTTCAAATCGTTCTTTTGAAGAAATTGAAACCCTTCTTATTGAACGATCATAATACTTCTCAAAGATTGAACGATCATAATACTTCTCAAAGATTGGACGATCATAATACTTCCCAAGGATCGAAATTATTGATCAATGAAGGAAGAATATTCCCATTTTTGTTCAACGAAATATCAAAGTGGATGATTGACTCATTCCATACTAGAAAGAATCGCAGGAAATCCTTTGATAACACGGATTCCTATTTCTCCATTATACCCCATGATCGAGACAATTGGCTGAATCCCGTGAAAGCATTTCATAGAAGTTCAATGATATCTTCTTTTTATAAAGCAAATCGACTTCGATTTTTGAATGATCTACATCACTTTTGGTTCTGGGTCTCTTGTAACAAAAGATTCCCCTTTTTTGTGGAAAAAACTCGTATCAATAATGAGGATCTTACATATAGAAAATTCCTCAATATCTCGTTTATTTGCAACAAAATATTTTCTTTGTACGTCGGTAAAAAAAAACATTGTTTTTTGACTCTTTCTGCAATCGAGTCACAGGTATCTGACATAAAAATACCTCAGGATCAGGATTTTCCACAAAGTGGTGACAAAAGGGATAACTTGTACAATTTCATGTATAAATTATATAAAAAATTATATAACAAATTCTATAGATCTTTCATTTTTCCAAGAACTCTGTATCCAATTCGATCCGATCCAGTCGTTTATAGAGCTAGTTCCTCGATCGCGGACCTTTTAAGACCAATTCGATCCGATCCAGTCGTTTATAGAGCTAGTTCCTCGATCGCGGACCTTTTAAGATTGGAAAAAAGTTATTGGCAATCTTTTTCAGATATGAATCGATCTGATTCAAAAGTGAAGAACTTGCATCAGTATCTCAGTGTCAATTCAAACATGGAGTGTGAATCAAATCCATGTTCTGAGAAATCTTTACCATCCGGAAAGAAGGAAAAATGGAGTCTTTTTCGTTTTCGAAGCAAAAAGAAATACGTTAATAAAAGGAGGATACAGATAACCATTGAAAAAAATCTTATTTCTGTAACACTTTTCGAAGGTAATATAGAAGATAATAATTTTTACTTAGAATGGACAATTAACAAAGAATGTCTGCTATTGATCTTTACTACGAATGGGTTCAAACCTATAAGATTCATCCTTTCCGAGATTTTTTCCTACTTGATACTACCAACCTTGGTATCAAAAATTCATGATATTATCGATATACCATGGGTAATTCTTGAGAAGATTCTTATGAAATGGAAATGGACTCTGATAAGTGATAAGATTTCAAGTCATTGGTTAGTACAGCTACTCCGAACAATTACTCGTCTACCTCGAAAAAAGAATGAATCTTCTCCTTTTTCTTCTTTTTCATTATCTATATTTTCATATAGGAATGAGTCATTGATATCGGATGAGTTATTCTTTTCAATCCCCTTCCTTCTTCTTGTTGCTGGATATCTCGCTTGTAGAGGTCTTATCTTCATTTCCCGAGTCTCTCGTGAGTTACAGATAGACTTAGAAAAGATCAAATCTTTGACAAATCCATCATACATAATGGAGTTGCGAAAACTTCTGGATAGGTATCCTATATCTTCACATCCTAAGAAAGAATACGAGAATCGAAATCTCATCGATTTGCTCATCTCTTTTCTCACCTGTCTTAGAAGTTATCTCATAAGTTTCATGCCAAATAATCTCATCGATGGAATCACTTTTGTGATAAATACGAGACATCTAAGTCGTACAAGTAAAGAGATCTATTCATTGATAAGGAAAAGAAAAAAGAGGGATTTTATGGGTAATAAAATAGAATCCTGGGTCGCGAACACGGATTGGATTGATGATGAAGAAAGAGAATTCTTGGTTCAGCTCTCCACCTTAAGGACAGAAAAAAGGATTGATCAAATTCTATGGAGTTTGACTCATAGTAATCTTTTATATGAAATAGTGGAACAACCGGGATCCAATTACTTACGATACTTATTTGACATTCAGCAAAAGGATCTATTGAATTATGAGTTCAATAGATCCTGTTTAGCAGAAAGACGGATATTTCTTGCTTATTATGAGACAATAACCTCGTGGGGGACTTTTCATTTGTCATCTCGTCCAAACCCCTTTTCGCTTCGCTTAGCCCCATACCCTTCTAGGAGTATTTTAGTGATAGGTTCTATAGGAATTGGACGATCCTATTTGGTCAAATCCCTAGCGAAAAATTCCTATCTTCCTTTCATTAAGATATATCCGCTCAAGTACCCGTATTTAGTCGACAAGTCTTCTTTTGATACAGATCAAGATTTTGATATAGATCGTCTTGAAGATTTCAAGGATGACGATATTACTTATATTCCTTTTGATATTGATGATTTTGATGTTGATGATAGTGGCGATATTGATGATAACCTTGATTTCGATAAGAAACTGTTCAATATGACACGGGATAAGCTAACTAGCAATGACCCATTTTTTTTTGATATGACCGTGCAATTCGATTTGGCAAAAACAATGTCTCCTTGCATAATATGGATTCCAAACATTCATGATCTGGATCTGGATGAGTTGAGGTATTTATCCCTCCATTTAGAAGAGAGCTATCTTTCCAATTCCAAGGATCGTGAAAGATGTTTCACTAGAAATATTATTGTTATTGCTTCGACTCACATTCCCCGAGAAATGGATCCCGCTCTAATAGGTTTGAATAAATTCAATACATTCATTAAGATACGAAGGCTTACTATTCCAGAACAGCGAAAGTACTTTTTGATTCTTTCATATACTAGGGGATTTGGCTTGGAAAAGAAAATATTCGATAGTAAGAAATTCGGGTCTATAACCATGAGTTCGAATGCACGACATCTTGTAGCACTTAACAATGAGGTTCTATCAATTAGTATTACACAGAGGAAATACATAATAGAAGAAACTTATCCAATTAAATTAGCTTTTTATAGACAGACTTGGGATTTTCAAACCTACATAAGATGGTTTCAGGATCATAGGATCTTTTTGTATCAGATAGGAAGAGCTTTTGCACAAAATGTATTTCTAAGTAATTTCCCCATAGATCCTATATCTATCTATCTAAAGGATCCTATCGCGAAGAATAGAATATGGAATTCTTATTCGTACAAATGGTACGTCGAACTTGAAACGAACTTGAAGAAAATAACGATACTTCTTTATCTTTTGAGTTGTTCTGCCGGATTGGTCACTCAAGATCTTTGGTCTTCACCCGGACCCGATGCAAAAAATTGGATCACTTCTTCTGAATTCGTTGAGGATGATTCTCATCTAGTTCAGAGCTTATTAGAATTAGAAGACTTTCTGGTGGGATCCTTATGGATAGAAAAAAATTGCAGTGAGACATTACTTCTTCGGTCCGAACCAAGGAATCCGTTAGATATGATGCAACATAGATCTTTTTCTATCCGTTATCGTAGATTGAGATATGAAATAGACGAATCGGAGTTTGAAGAAGGGCACGAAGCCGTGAACCCGCAACAGATAGAGAACGATTTCTTCAATCAAAATCAAATAGTTCGGTCTCCTAAAATATGGCGCTATATATTTGATAATCTCGAAATTGAGAATATCAAAAAGCTTATGAAATTGGGACTTCCTTATTGGGCCAAGTCATTTCAGGGCGAGTGGCCCTTTTATCATGAGGAGGATAAGCTTCAAGAGGATAAGCTTCAAGAGGATAAGCTTCAAGAGGATAAGCTTCAAGAGGATAAGCTTCAAGAGGATAAGCTTCAAGAGGAGGAGCTTCAAGAGGATAAGCTTCAAGAGGAGGAGCTTCAAGAGGAGGAGCTTCAAGAGGAGGAGCTTCAAGAGGAGGAGCTTCAAGAGAATGATTCGGAGTTCTTGCAGAGTAGAACAATTCAGTACCAGAAACGAGAGAGATTTTCCAAAGAACAAAGCTTTTTTCTAATAAGCCGATTCATTTGGGAACCTCCGCAGCCATTCTTTCTCGTAGTCATATGGCTGGACTTTTGGCTTTCACGTCGAGAATTGGTTCCAGATGAGAATCCAGATGAGAAGAGGCCTGACCTAAATAAGCATCTTTCTTCAAATATATATGATAATTGGTTCAATAAGCAAAAAAAGCACCTCGAATTGTTGACTCGTCGCCAGAGATGGCAAAGAAGACTTAGAATCAATAGTTCCTTATCTAAAGGATCTTTCCCTTCTCATATTCTATTCGAGAGTTATCAGTATTTAGCAAATCTGTTCCTATCTAACGGAAGGCTATTGGATCAAATGACAAAAACATTGTTGAGAAAGAGATGGCTTTTCCCGGAGGAAATGAACCATTTGATTCGTGGAACAGGAAAAAGATTTCCCATTCCTTATCCGTAAAGATATATGGCCATGAAAAAGGGAAGGGATTAAGTGGAACAGGATTGGCCGGGTGGTAGAGTCGTGGAAACACTTGTTTATTCGATATTTTGGACCTTAGTTCATATGCTACTGTTGAAACATGGAAGAATTGAAAAAAACACTATGTATGGATGATATGAACTGCCTAAACAAGAATGGAATTCTTGTTTAGGCGAACAACCAGA